CTACTATGCCAGCCAAAATCATGATCTTCACCAACTTGGATTTGGTTCTCTCGCGAAAATCGCGAGTTGCAGAGATGAGAACCATGAAAAGCAAGATCCCGAATAAGAAAACAGAAACCGAGGAAACCACAAGAGTGAAGACTAGTAGAGTCTCATCTTTTGTCATTCTTTGCTCCTTTTTCACTCAATGATTCATTCGAATTTCCCAACCAAAAATTCTATATGTCTATTCTATGATATTTCTATATATATAGAATATGATATCTAATATGACACCCGATTTGTCAAAGGGATTGGATTGGTGACTTACCCATTCAGTGACTTTGGCACTGGACGTTCCAAAAACGGGTACTATCGGATCGGGTGAATTAGAGAATAGACAGAGGTCCGTTGGCATTTCAGCTTCTCTTCTCCTTTCAGGGCCTATCCGAAAGAGAATCCAGGACCTCTTCTCTTGGTCCTGAATATCAGAATAGGACGAACGAACCGGCCTCCGCGGATATCTTTGCTTCGGAACAAAACAATTAGCATTAGGCTCGGTCAACTGGAATGTGTATTATCCATATGGGAGATCTTCCAATCGAGAAGATCCATCGATCTGAGACGAAGAGAAAGGGCCAATTTTCTTTACTTATTCAGTTAAACCAAGGATTCGTTATGGAAGCAGATAGCAACAACCATTTCATCAGACATGCGTATTTTTGATTATCCGGTGGATTTACACAGTTTCATTAATGCAAATTGTTTGATGTAGTTAGTACTCAGGTTGTTCGACGCTCAAGAATTCTTATTTAGGCAGTTCATATCATCCCATACATAGTGTTTTGATCTAAGATTGCAATTCTTCCATGTTTCCGCAGTAGCATATTGTTCCATGGAGCTAGGGTCCAAAATAGGAATCAACAAGTATTTCCACGACTCTACCGCCCGGCCAATCCTGTTCCACTGAATCCCCTCCCTTTTTCATGGCCACAAACAATGTCTTTGTCATTTGATCCAGGAGCCTTCCGTTAGATAGGAACGAACAGCTTTGCTAAATACTGAGAACTCTCGGATAGAGTATTAGAATGAAAAGACCATTAATTATATAAGGAAGAACCCAGGGTTCTAGCCCATTCCCATTCCTAAATCAATAATTCGTAGTGCTTTTGCCTTTCTTGCGTACTCCTGGTGAACCAGTTGCTAGCCATATGTTTCGGAGGCTTTTTTCTCCAGGTACTGGTACTAAGCCGCTTTGCCATCTCTTCATCTTCATCTGCAAAGAATTCTCGACGTGAAAACACAGAGACAAAGGCCTGATCTTTGAATAGGAAAAAGAATGGATCCGAAGGGTCCCAAATCAATTGGCTTATTCGAAAAAAGCCCTCTTCTTTGAAAGATATATCTCGTGTCTGGTACTGCATTGTTCCACTCTGCAAGAAGTCCGAATCAGTCTCTTGCACCTCCTCCTTTTTATGATAAATATACCAGAAATAATTCGAATAAATAGCAGTCTCTGACAACTCATCCTCTTAAATCTGCTTGGACCCGCTCCAATACCCATAGGAAAATCCCCAGTCATATTCAGCGTACCTGTCCCTGCAATCAAATAGATTGTCCCAAGGGCCCCATATTCTAGGAGCCCAAGTTATGCTATTGAAAATTCGTTCCTCTAGCAGTTCCGGTTTGACCATTCCGTTCCCTTTTTCAAACTCCACTTCTTTTCATATAGCAATCCCTAATCAAAGAGAGAACAATATCCATTTCAAAACATTTCTAACGGATTCCTTGGTTCGGACCGACGAAGTAATGGCACTCGATTATTATCAACCCGAGTGCAATCTTTTTCTGTCGGTAAGGATTGCACCAGAGCACCTTCTACTTCTAATAGGCCATGAACTATAGATAGAGAAGAATCATTCTGAGCGAGTCCATAAGAAGCGACCCACTTTTTCATCGGTTCCGGGGGAAGACCAAAGATCTTGCGCGACCGGTCCGCCAGAAAAACTCAAAAGAGAAAGAAGTCTCGTTAATCTCTTCATGCTCGTTCCAAGTTCGAAGTACCGTTTGGCCAAAGAAAAAGCCGCTTCCTGACACGATTGCCTCTTTATATAGATAGATATAGGATCTATGGGGTTATTACTTAGAAGTCTATTTTGTACAAGATCCCCTCCTATCTGATAGAAAAGGGTCCCATGATCCCGAGCCGGTCTTATCTTGGCTCGCAAACCCCAAGTTTGTCTATGAAGAGCTAATCTAATTGTATTAGTTTCTATAATGGATTTCTTATGTGGAATACTAATGGATAGGGCCTCGTTGCTAAGTGCTACAAGATCTAGTGCACTGGAACTCGTGGTTATGGACCCGAATCCTTTAGTATTCCACATTGTCTTTTCCAAGTAAAAACCCCTAGTATATGAAAGAATGAAAAGGTGCTTTCGTTCTTGTGGAATAAGAAGCCCTCGTACCTTAATGAAAGGAAAATAGGAATTTTTCGTTAGGTATTTGACCAAATAGGATCGTCCAGTTCCTATAGAACCTATCACTAAAATACCCGATAGGGCTAAGCGGAACGAAAAGGGTTTTCCATGAGATGGTAAATGAAAACGATTAGCCCCACACGAGGGAATAAGTGATTGTCTGATAATGAGCAAGGAATATACGTCTTTCTGCTAAAGAGGAGAGGATCTATTAAACTCATAATTCATTAGATCCTTGTTAGCAATGTCAACTAGGTATCATAAGTAAATGGATCCCGGTTGTTCAATCCTTTGATAACCAGGGTCATTCTTTGCTAAAGAGAAATGATCACTATGGGTCAGACTCAATAGAATTGGATCCATTCCAAATAGCGAGAATTAGGATTCTTGATCCCTCTCAATCTCTCTTTCAATTCGAGGATCCAGAGAGGTGTTTTCATAGTCATCTCCGAATATTTGCCATCTCCGAATATTTGCCATCTCCGAATATTTTCGATTTCATTTTTCTATGATATGTCTTTCTATATGAAAATTGGTTATTTACGATGTACGATGATCCCTGTTAAGCATCCATGGCTGAATGGTTAAAGCGCCCAACTCATAATTGGTAAATTTGCGGGTTCAATTCCTGCTGGATGCACGCGAACGGGAACGTTCCATAAGTCTATTGGAACTGGCTCTCTATCTATGGAATCTCATCCATCATCCATACATAACGAATTGGTATGGTATATTCATACCATAACATAAGAACAATAAGAACTCGAATTCTTATCGATACTGGAACTCAGAGCATAGGAGGGAAAGTCGATTTATGGATGGAATCAAATACGCAGTATTTACAGAAAAGAGTCTTCGTTTATTGGGAAAGAATCAATATACTTCTAATGTCGAATCGGGATTCACTAAGACAGAAATAAAGAATTGGGTCGAACTCTTCTTTGGTGTTAAGGTAGTAGCTGTGAATAGCCATCGACTACCCGGAAAGGGTAGAAGAATGGGACCTATTCTGGGACATACAATGCATTACCGACGTATGATCATTACCCTTCAACCGGGTTATTCTATTCCACTTCTAGATAGAGAAACGAACTAAAGGAGAATACTTAATAATACGGCGAAACATTTATACAAAACACCTATCCCGAGCACACGCAGGGGAACCGTAGACAGGCAAGTGAAATCCAATCCACGAAATAAATTGATCCATGGACGGCACCGTTGTGGTAAAGGTCGTAATGCCAGAGGAATCATTACCGCAAGGCATAGAGGGGGAGGTCATAAGCGCCTATACCGTAAAATCGATTTTCGACGGAATCAAAAAGACATATCTGGTAGAATCGTAACCATAGAATACGACCCTAACCGAAATGCATACATTTGTCTCATACACTATGGGGATGGTGAGAAGAGATATATTTTACATCCCAGAGGGGCTATAATTGGAGATACTATTGTTTCTGGTACAAAAGTTCCTATATCAATGGGAAATGCCCTACCTTTGAGTGCGGTTTGAACTATTGATTTACGTAATTGGAAGTAACCAATTAGGTTTACGACGAAACCTAGAAATCGATCACTGATCCAATTCGACTACCTCTACGGGATAGACCTCAACAGAAAACTGTTGAGTAACGGCAGCAAGTGATTGAGTTCAGTAGTTCCTCATAGAAAATTATTGACTCTAGAGATATGGTAATATGGAGAAGACAAAATTGTTTGAAGCACGCACAGAACCGGAAGCGCCCCTTGTTTCAAAGAGAGGAGGACGGGTTATTCACATTTAATTTGATGGTCAGAGGCGAATTGAAAGCTAAGCAGTGGTAATTAAGACCCCCGGGTGAAAATAGGGATGTCTCCTACGTTACCCATAATATGTGGAAGTATCGACGTAATTTCATAGAGTCATTCGATCTGAATGCTACATGAAGAACATAAGCCAGATGACGGAACGCGGAGACCTAGGATGTAGAAGATCATAACATGAGCGATTCGGCAGATTTGGATTCCTTTTCTATATATCCACTCATGTGGTACTTCATAATACGATTCATATAAGATCCATCTGTCTAGAGATCGTCATATACATCTAGAAAGCCGTATGCTTTGGAAGAAGCTTGTACAGTTTGGGAAGGGGTTTTTTGAGAAAAAAGAAGAATCTACTTCAACCGATATGCCCTTAGGCACGGCCATACATAACATAGAAATCACACGTGGAAGGGGTGGGCAATTAGCTAGAGCAGCAGGTGCTGTAGCGAAACTGATTGCAAAAGAGGGTAAATTGGCCACTTTAAGATTACCATCTGGGGAGGTCCGTTTGGTATCCCAAAACTGCTTAGCAACAGTCGGACAAGTGGGTAATGTTGGGGTGAACCAAAAAAGTTTGGGTAGAGCCGGATCTAAGTGTTGGCTAGGTAAACGCCCCGTAGTAAGAGGGGTAGTTATGAACCCTGTGGACCACCCCCATGGGGGCGGTGAAGGGAAAGCCCCCATTGGTAGAAAAAAACCCACAACCCCTTGGGGTTATCCTGCGCTTGGAAGAAGAACTAGGAAAAGGAAAAAATATAGTGATAGTTTTATTCTTCGTCGCCGTAAGTAAATACGTAACTAGGAATATGGAAAATTGCATTTTTGGGATTTGCAATAATGCGATGGGCGAACGACGGGAATTGAACCCGCGCATGGTGGATTCACAATCCACTGCCTTGATCCACTTGGCTACATCCGCCCCTTATCCAGCTAAAGGATTTTCTCTTTTTTCCATTCATCATTATTCTATTTATTCTGACCTCCATACCTCGATCGAGATAGTGGACATAGGATGCCACTCTTTAAAATGAAAAAAGGAGTAATCAGCTGTGACACGAAAAAAAACGAATCCTTTTGTAGCTCGTCATTTATTGGCAAAAATCGAAAAGGTAAATATGAAGGAGGAGAAAGAAATAATAGTAACGTGGTCCCGGGCATCTAGCATTCTACCCGCAATGGTTGGCCATACAATCGCGATTCATAATGGAAAGGAACATATACCTATTTACATAACAAATCCTATGGTAGGTCGCAAATTGGGGGAATTCGTGCCTACTCGGCATTTCACGAGTTATGAAAGTGCAAGAAAGGATACTAAATCTCGTCGTTAACTGAATTCAGAATAGAAAGATTCAGAATAAACAAAATTTATAGGATTCAAATAAAGTAAAGGTAGGCAGTTAATAACCTTATTTATGACAAGTTTCAAATTGGTAAAGTATACCCCTAGGATAAAGAAGAAGAAGAACGGGTTAAGGAAACTCGCAAGAAAAGTTCCAACCGATCGTCTACTTAAATTCGAACGGGTTTTCAAAGCACAAAAACGCATACATATGTCTGTTTTCAAAGCACAAAGAGTTCTTGATGAGATTCGCTGGCGTTACTACGAGGAAACCGTTATGATACTGAACCTCATGCCTTATCGAGCATCTTATCCCATCTTAAAGTTGGTTTATTCGGCAGCAGCAAATGCTACTCATTATAGGGATTTCGACAAAGCGAGTTTATTCATCACTAAAGCCGAAGTCAGTAGGAGTACTATTATTAAAAAATTCAGACCTCGAGCTCGAGGACGTAGTTATTCTATAAAAAAAACCATGTGTCATATAACAATTGTACTAAATATAGTAAAGAAATCAAAATAATCTTTAGATCAATCCAAGATTTCGATTCCCAATAAAAAAAAGAAATAGAATAGAAAAATATGGGACAAAAAATAAATCCACTCGGTTTCAGACTTGGTACAACCCAAAATCACCATTCCTTTTGGTTCGCACAACCAAAAAATTATTCTGAAGGTCTACAGGAAGACAAAAAAATACGGAATTGTATCAAGAACTATATACAAAAGAATAGGAAAAAAGGCTCGAATAGAAAAATAGAATCAGACTCAAGTTCTGAAGTAATTACACATATAGAAATTCAAAAAGAAATCGATACAATCCACGTCATAATCCATATTGGATTCCCAAATTTATTAAAGAAAAAGGGAGCAATTGAAGAATTAGAGAAAGATCTCCAAAAGGAAGTTAATTCTGTAAACCAGAGACTTAATATTGCTATCGAAAAGGTTAAAGAACCCTATAGACAACCTAATATTCTTGCAGAATATATAGCTTTCCAATTAAAAAATAGAGTTTCATTCCGAAAAGCTATGAAAAAAGCCATTGAATTAACTAAAAAAGCAGACATAAAGGGAGTAAAAATCAAAATAGCGGGTCGTTTAGCAGGGAAAGAAATTGCACGTGCGGAATGCATCAAAAAGGGCAGACTGCCCCTCCAAACAATTCGCGCTAAAATTGATTATTGCTGCTATCCAATTCGAACTATCTATGGAGTATTAGGTGTAAAAATTTGGATATTCGTAGAAGAAGAATAACTAACGCAGTCTTCTTATTCTGCCCTGTGATAGAATAAAAAAGACAAGAACTTTATTTTTCTAAAAATCCCTAAAAAAAAAAGAAGAAATTATACCTCTTTCTATAAGATTTAATGAAAATTGATAAATCTTTTAATATAATTGCTATGCTTAGTGTGTGACTCGTTAGTTTTTTCTTTAGGGTCAAAAATGGAGATTGAAAAAAAAAATTGGCTGAACCCTACTAAAAGCTGAACCCTACTAAAAATAGAAAAAAACTTAGTAATTATAGAAAATTAACTAATAACCAACCTATTGCTTCGTATTGTCGAGATCCTAACTAAGAAACAGTCACTATGTGAATAAATACATCTATAAAAAATGAGTAGATCTATCATATAGTTGTAGCAACTGCATTTTTTTCTCTACAAAAGAAACCAGATTCTAGGCTGTGAAGCAAAACTAAAGGGATGTGGATAAAAGGAGGGATGATAGATAGAAGGAAGAAGAATAAGAAAGATATATGATTCCAATGTGTATGGTCTATGAATTACATCGTAAAAAAAAGCAATGTGATAAAGCATCAATATAATAAAATAAAAAAAAAAAAGAGAGAATTCGAAATCGTAACTTTTGAAACAACAAATAAAAATTTAAAGAAATAAAAAAGAGCAGCCCGCGTTAATAAAACTGAGAAAATTGACTCGGAAAGAACTTTTTTGGAAGCTCCATTGCAGGATTCAAACCTAACCATTAAAGGAGAAGCTGTGGGAACGACAAAACCTATGACGGCATCGGATTTTATTGAAACGAATCCTAAGGCTTCATTGGGTGGGATGGCGGAACAAACCAAAAAAATGGCTTTATTTGATACGGTTCTAAATTAACAAATAAGACAGGAAAGAGTAAATATTCGCCCGCGAAATATTAGAATACTTTACCACGATTCAATAAGAATAAAAATAAGGAGATTCAAAAAAAAAGAAAATTTTTTTTTATATAAATATAGAATTTGAATATATTCTAGATCTTCTTTCTTGACTATATATTTTTCTATTTTAAGAAAGTAAAAAAAAACCAACTTTTTCCATTATATATTGATGCGTAGCTATCCATAATATTTTTGAATATTATGGAATTAGAGAAATTCGCACGCTTTCTCATTTAATTCGCGAGGAGCTGGATGAGAAGAAACTCTCATGTCCAGTTTTGCAGTAGAGATGGAACTAAGAAAGAACCATCGACTATAACCCCAAAAGAACTAGATTTCGTAAACAACATAGAGGAAGAATGAAGGGAAAATCCTGCCGAGGCAATCGTATTTGTTTTGGTAGATATGCTCTTCAAGTACTTGAACCCGCTTGGATCACCGCGAGACAGATAGAAGCAGGACGAAGAGCAATGACACGATATGCACGTCGTGGTGGAAAAATATGGGTGCGTATATTTCCCGACAAACCGGTTACAATAAGACCCACAGAAACACGTATGGGCTCGGGAAAGGGATCCCCTGAATATTGGGTAGCCGTTGTTAAACCGGGTCGAATACTTTATGAAATGAGCGGAGTATCCGAAACTGTAGCTAGAGCAGCTATCTCTATAGCTGCCAGTAAAATGCCCATACGAAGTCAATTTCTTCGATTAGAGATATAGAACCCCAAAAAGGAGTGTTGAAGATAAAAAACCCCAGGTTTGTCTTTCTGGAAAGACAATATTTCTTTCATCCTTTTGCATTGAAATAACAAATTGAAATCAAAATAATATGATTCAACCTCAGACCCTTTTAAATGTAGCAGATAACAGTGGAGCTAGAAAATTGATGTGTATTCGAGTCATAGGAGCCGCTGGTAATCAGCGATATGCTCGTATTGGTGATGTTATTGTTGCTGTAATCAAAGACGCAGTGCCCCAAATGCCTCTAGAAAGATCCGAAGTAGTTCGAGCTGTAATTGTACGTACATGTAAAGAATTCAAATGCGAAGATGGTATAATAATACGCTATGATGACAATGCAGCAGTTATCATTGATCAAAAAGGAAATCCAAAAGGAACTCGAGTTTTTGGCGCGATTGCCGAAGAATTGAGAGAATTGAATTTTACTAAAATAGTTTCATTAGCCCCTGAAGTATTATAAACACTAGTAGACGAGATATAGATCAAAGAATAAATTAGTAGATTGTGTCTCACGTATATGCGTTAAAATCCAAAATGAAAAGAAAAAGGAAAACATGTTGATTATAGAAAAATTAGGAGGAACCTAGAATTAGAGTCTTATGGGCAAGGACACTATTGCTGATTTACTAACCTCTATAAGAAACGCAGACATGAATAAAAAAGGAACTGTTCGAGTAGTATCCACAAATATTACCGAAAACATTGTTAAAATACTTCTACGAGAGGGTTTTATTGAAAGTGTTCGGAAACATCAGGAAAGTAACAGATATTTCTTGGTTTCAACTTTGCGATATCAAAAGAGAAAGACTAGAAAGGGAATATATAGAACTAGAACCTTTTTAAAGCGTATCAGCCGACCTGGCTTACGAATTTATGCCAACTATCAAGGAATTCCTAAGGTTTTGGGCGGAATGGGAATTGCTATTCTTTCTACCTCTCGAGGTATAATGACAGATCGAGAAGCTCGACTAAACAGAATTGGGGGAGAAGTCTTATGTTATATATGGTAATGGCCTCCCCTATAGTACCCGAATTCTATCTCGAACTTCCTATTTTGAAAATAAAAATCGAAAAATAGGAGAAAAAAATATGACAGAAAAAAAAAATTGGAGAGAAAAAAAAAACCCGAGAGAAGCAAAAGTCACTTTCGAAGGTTTAGTTACGGAAGCCCTACCCAACGGAATGTTCCGCGTTCGCCTAGAGAATGACACCATCATCCTGGGCTATATTTCAGGAAAGATCCGGTCTAGCTCTATACGAATACTGATGGGGGATAGGGTCAAAATTGAAGTAAGTCGTTATGATTCCAGCAAGGGGCGTATAATTTATAGACTTCCCCATAAGGATTCAAAGCGTACCGAAGACTCGAAGGATACTGAAGATTTGAAGGATACCAAAGATTCAAAGGATTAGGTTTTTCTAGGGTAATAACTTCCAAGTTTCCAAATTTAAGTGAAGAGACTTATTTTTTCCAAAAGAATAGATTCATAGTTATAAGAAAGGAATACCTATATATGAAAATAAGAGCTTCCGTTCGTAAAATTTGTACAAAATGTCGACTGATTCGCAGGCGTGGGCGAATTAGAGTCATTTGTTCCAATCCGAAACATAAACAAAGACAGGGGTAATCTTTCGAAAAAGGAGCTTTTCTTTCTAAAAAGTAAAAAAAAGTAGCTACGGAAATGTCTAAATTCCAAATAAAAAAATGAGAGTAAAGGATCTATTTTACCCTGAAACGGATATCTTTGTATCTTTTTTTCTTTTTGTTACTTCTAACTCATATTTATGAGATAATAAAATATGACAAAAGCTATACCAAAAATAGGTTCACGTAAGAAAGTGCGTATTGGTTTGCGTAGGAATGCCCGTTTTAGTTTACGGAAGAGTGCACGTAGAATAACAAAAGGGGTTATTCATGTTCAAGCCAGTTTCAACAATACCATTATAACCGTTACAGACCCACAAGGTCGGGTGGTTTTCTGGTCCTCCGCAGGTACTTGTGGATTCAAAAGCTCAAGAAAAGCATCACCCTATGCTGGTCAAAGAACAGCAGTAGATGCAATTCGTACAGTGGGTTTGCAACGAGCAGAAGTTATGGTAAAAGGTGCTGGTAGTGGAAGAGATGCCGCATTACGGGCCATTGCTAAAAGTGGTGTACGGTTAAGTTGTATACGCGATGTAACACCTATGCCGCATAATGGATGTCGACCTCCTAAAAAAAGACGTCTGTAAAAAAATGAAACCGCTTTCAAGAGAAATAAACGATTCAATGATCAAATAATAATACTAGTCTGTTATGGTTCGAGAGGAGGTAAGAGGATCCACCCAAACACTAGAGTGGAAGTGTGTTGAATCAAGAGTAGATAGTAAGCGTCTTTATTATAGTCGTTTCATTCTGTCCCCGCTTAGAAAAGGTCAAGCAGACACTGTCGGTATTGCCTTGCGAAGAGCTTTACTTGGAGAAATAGAAGGAACATGTATCACACGCGCCAAATTTTGGAACGTGCCACACGAATATTCTACAATAGTAGGTATTGAAGAATCCATACAAGAAATTTTACTAAATTTGAAAGAAATTGTATTGAGAAGTAATCTCTATGGAGTTAGAGACGCATCAATTTGCGTCAAAGGTCCTAGATACATAACCGCTCAAGATATAATCTTACCGCCTTCCGTAGAAATCGTTGATACGACACAACCTATAGCTAACTTGAGAGAGCCCATTGATTTCTATATTGAGTTACAGATCAAGAGAGATCGCGGATATCATACGGAACTCAGAAAGAACTCTCAAGATGGAAGTTATCCTATAGATGCTGTATCCATGCCTGTTCGAAATGTGAATTATAGTATTTTTTCTTGTGGGAATGGAAATGAAAAACACGAGATACTTTTTCTAGAAATATGGACGAATGGAAGTTTAACTCCTAAAGAAGCGCTTTATGAAGCTTCTCGTAATTTGATTGATTTATTTCTTCCTTTTCTACACGCAGAGGAAAAGGGCGCTAGTTTCGAAGAAAAAAAAAACAGGTTTACTCCATCCCTTTTAACCTTGCAAAAAAGAATCACTAATCTAAAGAAAAACAAAAAAGGAATTCCATTGAATTGTATTTTTATTGATCAATTAGAATTGCCTTCTAGAACGTATAATTGTCTCAAAAGGGCCAATATACATACACTATTGGACCTTTTGAGTAAAACTGAAGAAGATCTTATGCGAATTGACAGTTTTCGTATAGAAGATGGAAAACTGATATGGGACACTCTAGAGAAGCATCTCCCAATTGATTTACCTAAGAACAAGTTCTCGCTTTAAATCCATTGCAATTTTTTCCTCTTCTTCTTTTTTCTTTTTACTCTAACTCAATCAAAAAAAAAGAAAGCAATTTTGCATTTTTGGCACAATCTATATTTTCGCGAAATGGATCATAATAAAATAGATTTTAGGTATCTAGGGAAGATTCACTTGGAAGTAACTATTTCCTAGATACCCATGCGGGGGGCTTCGCGGTTGAATGAATCAACTCGAAAAATCCCTAAAAAAGACCTAAAGTTAAGGATTTATCAATGGGTAATGTTGCTCCAATACCTAACCAAAGAGCTACTGCAGTACCGATTAAAAAAACGGTCGTAGCTACTGGGCGACGAAATGGATTTTGGAATTTATTGACATTCTCTAGAAAGGGTACTGTCAATAAGCCCGTTGGCACAGAAACCATTAAGAGAACGCCCAATAACTTATTGGGTACTGTACGGAGTATTTGAAATACGGGAAAGAAGTACCACTCGGGTAATATTTCCAGAGGAGTTGCAAACGGATCCGCCGGTTCACCAATCATTGACGGCTCGAGAACCGCTAAACCTACATTACACGCAATAGTACCTAGAATTACTACTGGAAAAATGTATAAAAGATCGTTGGGCCACGCGGGTTCCCCGTAATAATTATGTCCCATCCCTTTAGCTAATTTTGCTCTTAATACAGGATCATTTAAGTCAGGTTTCTTTGTTATTGGGATAGGTGAATTCTTTAGGATCCATCCCCCAAAGGAACCGGACATGAGAATTTTTCATCATCCGGCTCGAGCAAGAATGAAAGAAATAAGACCGTGGAAGATCCACAATAGAATAGGGTATATAATGACTCAATGACTCAAGGTAAGAAAAGCTTTATCAGATTATCTTTTCCGAAGTTGCGCCTATAACTACTAGAATCCTATTCTTATGCGTAAATGCTCAATATCCAAGTGGGCTTACAAATTTGATCATGATCAATTGCTTTGTGGATTGTCTCTTAATTAGTTGGTGTTTATCCTCTCAATATCGTAAGTTTCTTACGTCCAAACAAAGTATTTACTTGTTACTAATAAAAAATCAAAAAGTTTAGCCTACGTTCTTCCTTAGATCCCTTCTTTTACTCCGATAGTATTGCGGATCGAAATCGATGCAAAGAAAATGAATGCATTTCCATACTATAATAAAAAGTAAGTGTAATAAATATAGAATTGGATCATATCACATGACTTATTCGATTTATACTCTATGGGATCTTCCGGAGCCTGTTCATGGATGACATAGTTGGGGTATGATCATAGAAAATATTCTCCTCGAGTGAACCAGCCTATCCTTCCTAGATAGGGGACTTACATGTTGATTGGATGCGGAGACACCTTTGGTCGTGAATTCTAATGTGGCAGATCCAATTCTCTATCTGCATGGCCAAATTAATAATTCAAGTCACACACTCCCATAATCCGCCTTATTTTCTTTCGTAAAATTAACTTCAACTATAACTATTTGTATTGTATCAAAATACTTCGAAGTTGAAGAGAAGTATCCAAATGACATGTCTTATTTTACAATAACCCATGTTTGTAGCAATGAAATACCACAACCTACCCTATATGATATATGAGAATTAGAATTCTCTATGATATGCCTTCCCTATAAAGGACCCGAAATACCTTGCTTACGTATCATTGGAAAGTGCATTAACATAAATACGGCAGTAAGCAGAGGCAGTACAAAGGTATGTAAACTATAAAAACGAGTCAAAGTGGATTGGCCCACACTAGCACTTCCACGTAATAATTCCACTAAAGGGGATCCTATTACCGGAATCGCTTCAGGTACACCTGTCACAATTTTGACTGCCCAATAACCAATTTGATCCCAAGGCAAAGAATAACCAGTTACACCAAATGATGCAGTCAATACAGCCAAAACCACACCTGTGACCCAAGTTAATTCACGGGGTTTTTTAAACCCACCTGTGAGATACACACGAAATACGTGCAGGATCATCATTAGAACCATCATACTTGCTGACCATCGATGAACTGATCGGATTAACCAACCAAAGTTGGCCTCCGTCATTATATATTGAACGGAGGAAAAAGCCTCTGTAACGGTTGGTCGGTAGTAAAAAGTCATAGCAAAACCGGTAGCGACTTGTACTAGAAAACAAGTAAGTGTAATTCCCCCTAAACAATAAAATATGTTGACATGAGGAGGAACATATTTACTAGTTATATCATCCGCAATTGCCTGAATCTCAAGACGTTCCTCAAACCAATCATATACTTTATTGAGATAGGTAACTAGCCCGACTCCCCCTCCGAGAACCGTATATGAAAATTTCATCTCGTACGGCTCAAGCAGAAACATACAAATTTTCAGCGGATATTAGAAAAAAAGTTCAAAACTTCATCAGCCACGGTATTCGATCGATTTGCCTTGAAGATATGAAATAAGAAAAATCCAGAATTTATTCTTTGTGATGATAATGCCAAAAAATCTCAAGTTGGCTCATCTGGATTTCTTTCCCGTATGTTGATCATTAGAGGCCTCTTGACTTTTCTCTTCCCTATTTTTTATTTATTTGATTTTTTTACTTGTAAAAAGATCAAATACAAATTTATAGTGGTTTTCTGATAGAAATTATCTTGTTGCGATCCTATGAATCAGTTCAATTAAAACCTTAGATTCACACTAGAGCCACGATGATTGAGTCTCAAGCTAAACAAAAGGCAAGGGTTCCTCGAATAAGAACCGCTTGATGATCATTTATTGAAAAAGAAAAAAGTTTTCTTTTGGGCAAACAAAATTGGAAGGAAGAAAATTTCTTTTTTTATTAAGAACTACTTGAATTTTTTTTTAGTCTGGTTGCGAGGTCTAAATAGTGAGTATGAATCATAGTTCCATTTTTTTTCTTGATCCACTCTATGTATTTCGTGTTCCAGATACTAGGATAAATAATATCCGACGAATTAGAATCATCTTGATAGAGATAACAGGCCCTTTCTATGTATTATCAATAGGATCAATTCTAACAAGTCACACACTCATATTCCAGAGATACCGAAACAAAAAAATCCACGATCGAACTACCAGAATGTCTAGAAATGTGGAGCTTAAAGTAGAAAGGCTTTTTTTGGATGGAAAAACTATGACTTCATAGTTTTAGTTAGTAAAAACCTAATTCGTTAAAATTCCGTCCAGTAAAACAGAAGAATTATAAATTTCTAAAATGATAGATAGGAATATCGCGAATAAAGCCATTGCGACCCCCATAAAAGGGGTAGTCCCCCAACCCGGAGCGACTTTCCCATATTCCGAATTCAGGGGTTTCAATAAACTACCTGCGCCAGTCCGTTTTGGCTTAGGTCTAGAACTATCTTCAACGGTTTGTGTAGCCATAAATTCTATTTAATCATTGGTGTTGACTTTGTATACTATTCCGTTGTAGTTGTAAATACACGATCTTTTCATAGATCCATTGTAATCTTGAAATTCTATAAAAATGGAAACAGCAACTTTAGTCGCCATCTCCATATCTGGTTTACTTGTAAGCTTTACTGGGTATGCCTTATATACCGCGTTTGGGCAACCCTCTCAACAATTAAGAGATCCATTCGAAGAACACGGGGACTAATTGAAGTAAGAAGTCTCCCCTCTGGGGGACTTCTTACTTCAATGAAATTATTTATTTCCTTCAATTAAATTATTTCATTTTTTAGTCGGAACCTTAGGTGGTTCTCGGAAGAAGATAGCGAAAAAAATTATCCCTAAAGTCGAAACTAAAAGGAACGTATAAACCAATGCTTCCATAGATTCGATCCTGGTTTATTTACAATTATAACTTCCACACCTATTCACTTATCATTTGGGATCATTTCCCATATAAAAAAAGAAAAAGAGTTAAAGAAAGGACAAGAGAAGTTTCTCATGTCAAATCAAAAAAGAGAGGTGAAAGATACCATAGCAATGTGGTATCAGGCTGTCTGTCTCCTTGTAGTTGGATCTCCAACTTTTTGGAATGTTCCAAATTCCACTTGAGCATCCAAGTCTGGATCAATACCAGCAAAAACATCTCGAAACAAGGTTCGAGCTCCATGCCAAATGTGTCCGAAAAAGAAGAGCAAAGCAAAGGTAGCATGACCAAAAGTGAACCAACCCCTTGGACTGCTGCGAAAAACACCATCTGATTTCAAAGTAGCTCGATCTAATTCAAAAATTTCCCCTAATTGAGCACGCCGGGCATATTTTTTTACAGTAGCAGGATCAGAATAACTTACTCCATTAAGTTCGCCACCATAGAACTCCACTGTTACACCTACTTGTTCAACACTATATTTTGATTCTGCTCTTCTAAAAGGAACGTCCGCTCTCACAATTCCCTCCTCATCTACCAAAACTACCGGAAATGTTTCAAAAAAAGTAGGCATACGACGTACAAAAAGCTCGCGTCCTTCTTTATCTCTAAAGACAGGATGTCCTAACCATCCAACAGCTATTCCATCCCCATTGTCCATTGAGCCTGCTCTGAATAATCCCCCTTTTGCCGGATTATTACCAATATAATCATAAAAGGCTAATTTTTCGGGAATTTTAGACCAAGCTTCTGACAAACTAAGATTTTCGGCTAACCCATCGCTAACTCTTCGATATATTTCTTGCTGAAAGTATCCCTGATCCCACTGATAACGAGTAGGCCCAAATAATTCGATTGGGGTAGTTGCCGATCCATACCACATAGTTCCGGCAACTACGAAAGCAGCAAAAAAAACAGCAGCGATACTACTGGAAAGTACAGTTTCAATATTGCCCATACGTAATCCTTTGTATAGACGTTGTGGCGGACGGACACTAAGATGGAATAGGCCTGCTAATATGCCCAATGTACCCGCCGCAATATGATGCGAAGCTATTCCTCCCGGAACGAAAGGATCAAAACCTTCTGCGCCCCACGCAGGATTTACAGCTTGTACTTTTCCAGTTAGTCCGTAAGGATCGGACACCCATATCCCGGGGCCATATAAACCCGTTACATGAAATGCACCAAAGCCAAAACAAGCCACCCCTGCAAGAAATAAATGAATTCCAAAGATCTTGGGCAAATCCAAAGAAGGTTTTCCCGTCCGCTCATCACAGAATATTTCTAGGTCCCAATATACCCAATGCCAGATAGCTGCCAAGAAACACAAGCCAGAAAACACAATATGCGCACCTGCCACACCTTCATAACTCCAAATACCCGGATTCGTTACAGTTCCTCCTGAAATACTCCAACCACCCCACGAATTGGTTATTCCTAAACGAGTCATGAAGGGGATGACGAACATACCTTGTCTCCACATTGGATCCAGAACAGGATCAGAGGGATCAAAAACCGCTAATTCGTATAAAGCCATCGAGCCGGCCCAACCAGAAACTAGAGCTGTGTGCATTATATGCACCGAAAGCAATCGACCCGGATCATTCAATACGACAGTATGAACACGATACCAAGGCAAACCCATGGAAATACCCCTTTAGCAAAGAAAAATAGACACGATGTCGCTTTATTTTATCGCATTGGAAAAAACAATCCATACATATCCTATGTACCTAACCCTTCCAGGGGATTCTATGTCAGAAAGCGTGAATATTTATTTCATTCCATTAAAAATAACAAGCCAATTCTGTTTGTAAGAAGAAAGAGAAGCAGATCTATTCTATACTCGATAAGTGCCAATATGCAATGGGTAGCTTGGGCTATTTGGAAAAATGAAAAATAGATCCTTAATCCCTCTTTGTTTATCATTCGAATCACGGATTCCTTTTTCTTTATTCAATCTGTCTTACCTTCTAATCTTTCAATCTATGTATTATTTCAATCTATGTATTCATAGAATCTATAGTATTCTTATAGAATAAGAAAAAAATGAAGATAATAAACTGTGGATTCTTTCTTTCTCTTCCATTCTTACGTTTCCATATTAAAGTGTAGTTTTCTTACTTAAATTTAATAATATTAATCTAATATGCCCATTGGTGTTCCAAAAGTACCTTACCGGATTCCTGGAGATGAAGAAGCGACTTGGGTTGACTTATACAATGTTATGTATCGAGAAAGGACACTTTTTTTAGGTCAAGAGATTCGTTGCGAGATCACGAATCATATTACGGGTCTGATGGTATATCTCAGTATAGAAGATGGAATTAGCGATATTTTTTTGTTTATAAACTCCCCTGGCGGGTGGCTAATCTCAGGAATGGCGATTTTTGATACGATGCAAACGGTGACACCTGATATATATACAATATGCCTCGGAATAGCCGCGTCCATGGCCTCCTTCATTCTCCTTGGAGGAGAACCCACCAAGCGTATAGCATTCCCTCACGCTAGGATTATGCTTCACCAACCTGCTAGTGCTTATTATCGGACAAGGGCATCAGAATTTTTACTAGAAGTGGAAGAGTTACACAAAGTTCGCGAAATGATCACAAGGGTTTATGCACTAAGAACAGGCAAGCCTTTTTGGGTTGTATCCGAAGACATGGAAAGGGATGTTTTTATGTCAGCAGACGAAGCCAAAGCTTATGGACTTGTCGATATTGTAGGGGATGAAATGATTGACGAGCACTGCGATACGGATCCTGTGTGGTTTCCAGAAATGTTTAAGGATTGGTAGTGGCTGGATTTCTTTAAAATTTATTTCAAACCTAAATTCGGGTTTTATGCTATTTTATAGAAAATAGAAATACTTCATGATGATGGATCATCAGGTTAAGATCGATCTAAACCAATCCATTTTTTCTATATACATACGACATGCCAACGGTTAAACAACTTATTAGAAATGCAAGACAGCCAATACGAAATGCTAGAAAATCGGCCGCGCTTAAGGGATGTCCTCAGCGTCGAGGAACATGTGCTAGGGTGTATGTGCGACTCGTTCAGATCATGAGTTCAAACAAATAAGAAAATTTTTGAAGTATCCATGATCGGTACCAATGAATAGGATAGAGAAGCTCTATCCATAGATTTCTATGGTATATGGAATTTATGGTTTCCTTTGATGTGATGCAAATTCAATCATCTAGATTGGAATTGGAAGAAGCAATTCCTCCATTGGTAGTAAATGGTTATCCATTAAGCGGAGGAAATAGTAATAAAAAGAAAAAGGTTTCTGCTCCTTTATCTTAAAAGAACGGACTAAAGGGCCAGCAACTTAGCCAACTTTCATAATTAAATACCGTTACTGTATGAATAACTCTTATTGTGAAAAGAGCTATTTACTCTATAATGGATAGGTAGAGCCAAAGAATGTGAACTATACAAGTTCACAATACCTTTTGATGAAATGAAAGAAAGGGCTCCGGTGTATAGAGAGGGCCTCGCCGTTTAAAAGGGAACCATAGAAACGATGGAACCCACTGTTTTTTTAATATCGTTAGAATTTGTTATTTCTATGCGAAATAACTGAAGAGAATAGAATAAAAATCGTGGTTGGGAAGGTTATAGTAGCAAAAGCCATTGGAATTTCTATTTTATATATCGGAATAATCCGTTTTGTTATTAATGGGAAAAAACTGGGTTAAAAGAAAAGAAGAGAAATCATTAGTTATTCATTAAGGTTAATTTGATTCAATGACCAGAGTTCCGCGAGGATATATAGCTCGGAGACGACGAACAAAAATGCGTTCATTTGCCTCAAACTTTAGAGGGGCTCATTTAAGACTTAATCGAATGATTACTCAACAAGTAAGAAGAGCTTTTGTTTCTTCTCATCGAGATAGAGGCAGGCAAAAGAGGGATTTTCGTCGTTTGTGGATCACTCGGATAAACGCAGCAACACGGGTATATAACGTATTCGATAGTTATAGTAAATTAATACACAATCTGTACAAGAAGGAATTGATTCTTAATCGTAAAATGCTTGCACAAGTAGCTGTATCAAATCCAAATAATCTTTACACGATTTCCAATAAAATAAAGACCATCAATTAAATTAAAGGAATAAATAAAGTAATATACAGGAATAATTAAAACCGAATTCCCGGAGAGGGAACTCCGGGAAGATACAATAAATTAGGATTAAGTGGTAGGAATCAACGAGCATGTTGCAATAAATAAAAAAACTATTTCTTTTTTCCCATTTTTCTTTCTTATAACAAACACAAGAATCAAAACTGGATTACTTTCTTTATATATGAGTCTGACCCTTTCGAATAAAACATCAACAATCGGAACTTAAGTTTCGATTGTTGTTTCTTAAATTCTAGTTGGAGTTTCTTAAGTTTCGATTGGAATTAAACTTTTGTGTTAATTGAGGAATAGGTCTATTTTTTCTGTGTCTAGGACCTGCAATTATTGAAATTGACTGGGCTTGAAATTGCTTCTCATTCTCATAGTTACGAAATGGTAAGAAAGATAAAATACGAGCCTGTTTTATAGCAAGAGTAATTAATCGTTGTTGTTTCAAGGTTAATCTATTTATTCGTCTGGATAATATTTTTCCTTGTTCACTAATAAATCGATTAATTAAACTCATGTTTCTATAATCAATTCGATCCCCCGGGCCTATTCGAGAACGCCTACGAAAAGGTTGTTTGGATTTACGAAAAGGTTGTTTGAATTTACGAAAAGGTTGCTTTGATTTATGAAAAGTTTGTTTGGATTTACGAAAGGGTTGCTTAAATTTACGAAAAGGTTGTTTAGATATATACATGATTTATTCCTTATTTAAAATAAAAATTTGAAAAAAAAAAATGGATTTCTTTATTTTATTAATTTGGGATCCAGAAGAAGCAGTCTTTCTTTGGTCCATATATTATTTGATTTATATACTATATATAAAAATAAAAACCCTCGATACATATGAAATAATATCTATCTAAAATCAGACGAGTTGATTTGTATTTTGTATTCCATCTATGTTCTATATATTTAATAAGAAGTTCTTAATCTTTCTGTTCTTTGGAAAAATTGAACACACGATGCTCCTATTTCTTTATTTCATTATGAGTCGTATGCTTGCGACAATAACGACAAAATTTTCTTAATTCTAATTGTCCGGGTGTATTGTGGCGATTCTTTTGAGTACTATATCTAGAAATCCCTGTCGACTCCTTATTGGTACCCTTTCGAACACAATTAATACATTCCAAAATAACTCGGATTCTAACATCTTTGCCCTTTGCCATGAACCTCCTTTCCTTTTTGGATCGACTTAACTGAATTTTTATACCTATTCTTTTATTCTTCTATTTTGAATCCAAAGAAGAAGAATAAAATCCATAGAAATTCCTAACTAAAAAGGGGATTTCTAAAGATTTTGTTGTAATTCTTCGAATTCTCTAACGAATCCAATCCAATAGAATACAAAATTTTTGAAATTGGTAAATTAAGTAATAAAAAATGGAGAAATAATTAAAGAATACAATCCTTATCTATCTTTTCTTTCTTTTTGCTTCTCAAAATATACTAAAAAAGAATTCAAAAAGGTAAAATCTTCGTCATGTCACGAAGAATTCTATCTCTCGCATAGGAAGAATTAAAAAAAAGGGAATGACAAAGCATCTGGGAATAAACGATTGATTTCTATCAATAAACCTGCTAAAGCCCCAAACCATAGAGTACTTAGCACGGGTGCTACAGAGAGATATGTTTTTATATCCCGCATTGAAAATCCTCCTTCCGTATTGGAATACATATATGATCAGATACTCTTGCCCAAGATCCTTTGTATTTCTTTTGTTTAGGCGAAATTCCTAACTAAAAAAACAAAATCAATATTCTATATATATAGAATGAATCATAATAAATGAGATTTTCCTATCCCTAAAAAAGATGACCCCTTCTTCCTATACATTACTAAGAAATAGGAATCCTTCTTTTATAGGTGAAATTCGACTGGATTTTAGATGTATACCCTTCCTTGATTATATGAGACCAAAAACAAGAAATGACAAGAAAGTTCTATATAGATAGAGAAATATAAGAAGTTCTATATAGATAGAGAAATATAAGAAAATTACGATGTGGAAAACAAGAAAGGATTTATGTACAATGGCATTATAGAACAATTTGGAAAAGGGATGTAGCGCAGCTTGGTAGCGCGTTTGTTTTGGGTACAAAATGTCACAGGTTCAAATCCTGTCATCCCTACCTATTAATTCTCTCTTCTTTATGGGCCGTAGCGGGGAGATCGATTAAAGTGGAGTGGGTATAACTTGAATTTGTGGATACTATACGGACGTGAGACACGTTAGGAGTAGAAAAGGATTTTCTTTTTGTTTTGAAAGCGCTCTTAGTTCAGTTTGGTAGAACGCGGGTCTCCAAAACCCGATGTCGTAGGTTCAAATCCTACAGAGCGTGATTCCATATATCTTATGTCGAAACACAGTAAAAAACTAAAAAAAAACAAAGTAGAATTGCAACTCCAATTTGACCTCCTCCAGACCAGAGAAGAGAGGAGGTCAATCAAAAAAGAAATATTACTCAATCAAAGATCCAACTGATCCCCACGCCTGTATTGCAAATACGCAGTCACGAATAATCCCGCTAAAGTAATAGGAATTAGGCCTAAGACGATTCCAAATAGAAAAACTTCAATCATTTCGATTTGATTTGTTCGAGGGGATAAAAAAAAAGAGGTACGATCTATCTCTAAATAATAGTCTAAATTATCCACGAATCTCAATGACCAAGAA